GTTGATTGTTCTCTAAATAGAACGTTTCTTTTTCTACATGTAGAAAAGGGATAAATAAATTAATCAAATTCCGGGAGGCTTCATGAAGTGCTTCTTTAGGAGTTAAACTTCCATTTGTCCATATTTCTAGAAAAAGAATCTCTTGTTTTTCATTCCCATTCCCATAAGAATGAATACTATGATTCGCATTTTGAACAGGCATGAATACAGCATCGATAGGATAACTTCGGTCTTCAAAGTTATTTGACATTTTTAGACTATATCCGCGATTCCTCTCGATTTTTAATCCAATACACAAATCTATTGGTTCCGTTAAGGTAGCTATATGCTGTGTAGTATCAATGATTTCCACAGAGGGCGGTAAAATTATGTCTTGAGCAGTTATATATCCGGGACCTTGGACACAAATAAGCGCGTTGCGCGTTCCATATAGATTACTTCTTAATACAATCTCGTTCAAATTCATTAAAATTTCATGTACTGATTCTTGAATACCTACTATGTTAGAATAGTCATGTGGTATGTTCTCAGATTTTGCACGTGTAATACATGTTCCTTCGATTTCGCCAAGTAACGCTCTTCGCATCGCAATGCCTATTGTGTCGGCTTGACCTTTCATAAGTGGAGACAGAATAAAGCGTCCATAATAAAGACGCTTACTGTCTCTTCTTGATTCAACACACTTCCACTGTAGTGTCCGAGTAGATACTTTGACTTTCTCTCGAACCATAGTAATTTTATTTGATCAGATCATTGAATCATTTATTTCTCTTGAAACCCTTTCAGCCTTTATTTAGTTCTATACACGTCTTTTTTTAGGGGGTCTACAACCATTATGTGGCATAGGGGTTACATCTCGTACGAAACTTAAAAGTATACCACTTCTACGAATAGCTCGTAATGCTGCATCTCTTCCCAGTCCAGGGCCTTTTATCCTTACTTCAGCTCGTTGCATACCTTGATCCACTACTGCTCGAATAGCATTTCCTGCTGCGGTTTGAGCAGCAAAAGGTGTTCCTCTTCTTGTACCCCTGAATCCACAAGTACCCGCGGAGGACCAAGAAATCACCCGACCCCGTACATCTGTAACGGTCACAATGGTATTGTTGAAACTTGCTTGAACATGAATAACTCCCTTTGGTATTCGACGTACATTTTTACGTGAACCACTACGTGTATTTTTACGTGAACCAATTCTTAATATAGGTTTTGCCATATTTTTTCATTTCACAAGAAATATATGGATATATCCATTTCATGTCAAAACGGACCTTTTTGTTGCTAGCTCCTTGGAAGTGCCCTTTCCTTTAGTAAGATTATCCTTGTCTTTGTTTATGCCTCGGGTTGGAACAAATTACTATAATTCGTCCTCTCCTACGGATTAGCCGACACTTTTCACAAATTTTACGAACGGAAGCCCTTATTTTCATAGTTGTTATTCCTTAATTCTCTGAATATACTTATTGTTGGACGAAAAAAAGGTTTCTTGATATTTTTGAATCTTTAATTGTATCTTCGTGAAAGGAATGTTGAATTTGAAAAAACCACTTACTCATTTGAATCCTTGTTATGGAGTCTAGAAAGTGGCTGCCCCCCGATTAACTTTAAAAACTTACTAAAATTTTTACCTTTTTCTCCTATAGGTATACCTATACAAAAATATGTCGAATCCTTTCAGAAGCATGACCTAAAATTTTAAAAATCTTTAGTATCTAAACAAAATCGAACCATGCCGTTCGGAAGTGATTCATAAAGAAAACTTTCATTAATTCATTTTTTTCTTTAATTTCATTCGGGGTAAAACATTCTAAACTTTTTTAGGTATTACACAACCCCCCCTTTTTTTTAACAAATGGTAAGTTCCGGATATCCAATTTTTATATTTTATATTAGAAGGATTACCATATATAACACAAAATTTCTCCGCCGATTTTTTTTAGTCGAGCTTCTCGGTCCGTCATTATACCTTGAGAAGTCGAAAGGATTACAATTCCTATTCCGCCTAAAATTCGTGGAATTCGTTGAGAGTTAGAATAGATTCGTAGACCCGGTCGGCTTATTCTCTTTAAATTTAAAATCGTTTTATAGGATTCTTTCGTATTTCGTCTATGTCTTAGGGTTAAAATCAAAAAATTTTGGGTGTTTTCGCGATGTTTCCTTACGTTTTCGATAAAACCCTCTCGTAAAAGTATTTTAACAATGCTTTCGGTGATGTTAGTCGATCCTATCCGAACCGTTCCTTTTCTATTCATGTCAGCATTTCGTATAGAGGTTATTATATCAGCAATAGTGTCTTTCCCCATGATAAGTTAAAATTCCTTATTGTTTTCTAATTTTGATATAATCAACATGTTCTTTTTCTTTTATTTATATATAGATAGAGACGAATTTTATATTAATATATGAATTCAATTATTAATATATAAAATTCTTAAGGGTATATGCGTGATACACAATCTATTAATTAATTGGATTTCAAAACCTTTTTTTTATCTTATCCTATACTAACTATCGATATTTAGGTCTTATAATACCTCAGGAGCTAATGAAACTATTTTAGTAAAGTTTAATTGTCTCAATTCCCGTGGGATCGCCCCAAAAACTCGAGTTCCTTTTGGATTTCCTTCTTGATCAATGACAACTGCGGCATTGTCATCATATCGTATTATTGTCCCATTGTTACGTTTGAGTTCTTTACAAGTACGTACAATTACAGCTCTGATCACTTCTGATCTTTCTAGAGGAGTATTTGGTATTGCTTCCTTGATTACAGCAACAATAACGTCACCAATATGAGCATAGCGGCGATTACTAGCTCCTATTATTCGAATACACATCAATTCTCGAGCCCCGCTGTTGTCTGCTACATTCAAATAGGTTTGTGGTTGAATCATATTTTTGTATCTCTTCTTTTAATGCAAAGGACGAAGTAAAAAAATATTGTTTGTCAAAAAAAGAAAACTTATAATCTTTTTATCCTTAAATGTTATTTAGTTTTTTCATTCTATATTCCTAATTCAGAAATAATGAATTGGGTTTTTATAGGCATTTTTGATGCCGCTATTGAAATAGCTTTTCTGGCTATATTTTCGGGTACACCACCCATTTCATAAAGGATTTTACCTGGTTTAACCACAGCTACCCAGTACTCTGGGGATCCTTTCCCAGAACCCATACGTGTTTCCGCAGGTCTTACTGTAACTGGCTTGTCTGGAAATATGCGTACCCAAATTTTTCCACCACGTCGTACATTTCGTGTCATTGCTCGTCGCCCTGCTTCTATTTGTCTAGATGTGATCCAAGCGGGTTCAAGTGTTTGAAGAGCATATCGGCCAAAACAAATACGATTCCCACGAGAGGATATTCCTTTTAGTCTTCCTCGGTGTTGTTTACGAAATCTGGTTCTTTTTGGGTTATAGTTGATGGGTTTTGTCTAAATTAGAAATTCCATCTCTACTACAGAACTGGACGTGAGAGTTTCTTCTCATCCAGCTCCTCGCGAATAAAAAGACTAATTAAGATATAGATGTAGTTAATGATTAATCCTATTAATCATAGTATTTTTTTGAAATTTCATCTTATCTCTTCTAAATTTGTGTATGTCGTTTTCAAAATAGAATCAAAGATTAATTTTATTTCTATTTATTTCAAAATAACGTAATATCATCATTACAAATGTAGTTTTTGTTAGAGTTAGAATATTCTAATAAATCCTTATTTTCTTTTATCTTTTTCATTGTTTTTTTTCGTCTTTTATTACTTTTTTTATTTGAAAAAAAAAACACAAATTTTTCGCCGGCGAATATTTACTCTTTCAATATTTATTTAAGTTTTATGTTTATCCCCCGAGGTCTCAGAATCAAAATCAGAATAGATAATAAAGTTTCTGGTTTATTCCGCCATCCTGTCCAATGAATTACTAAGATTTGTTTTTCACTAGAATCCTATATATTCATGGGTTCCGCCGTTCCCATCGCTTCTTGATTAATCATTAGGCCCAAATTCTACAATGGAGCTTTTACATGAAATTTTGAATTTCATTTTTTTTATTTGTTTTTGAGTCAATTTTCTCAGTTTTTATTGGCTCAAGGCTCTTAATTTTTTGTTTTTTGAACAGATTTCTCTAATTATTATGAATGAATCTGTATTGATGCTTTATTACATTGCTTTTCTTACAGTGACCTCATAGACTTTCCAAATTGGAATCATATATCATTAATATTCAATTTTTTCTCTCTTTCTTTCATCCTTCCATTTATCTGCATACTTTTCGATTACCTTTCATAACTTAATAATCATCTTTCTTTATTCTTTTTTTTTTTTTTTTAGTCAGTTGCTACAATGATATGATCAACCTATCATATCTTGACTGATTTTTTTGGATCCAGATAATGCGAAGCAATGAGTTGCTTAGGTTATTTATTAATGCTATAGTTATTAGTTGCTCTTATAGGTAAGTTCTTTTTTTTTATCGTAATCTAATCCTAAACCAACGAGTCACACACTAAGCATAGCAATTATATCAAAGGAGTTTTGATGGAAATTTTTATTCAACCTTATAGAATTGCTTATTTTTTTCTTAAACATAAAAAAGAAGACTGCAATTTTTTATTACTATATAGTGTTATACTACATAGTTTTCGTTTTTTATCCTTGGATAAAATGTAAAGACAAATAAAGTTTTTTTATTCTTCGTCTACGAATATCCAAATTTTTATTCCTAAAACCCCATAAATAGTTCGAACTGTATAGGAACAATAATCAATTTTAGCTTCAATTGTTTGTAAAGGAACTCTGCCTTCTCTGATCCATTCAACACGTGCAATTTCTTTTCCGTCGATACGTCCTGCAATTTGTACTTGAATTCCTTTTGTATTCGCCTGTTCAGTTAATTCAATAGCTTTTTTCATTGCTTTTCGAAAAGAAACGCGATTTTTTAATTGGCCAGCTATAAATTCTGCAAGAATATTAGGATGTCCATACGGATTAGAAATTCGGGT